CAAGAGGCCAACGATTACGCGAATTGCTAAAACAATCCCAATCTGCCCCCCTTGGAGTGGACGAACAGATAGCTACTATTTTTACTGGAGCAAATGGGTATCTTGATTCGTTAGAACTTGGACAGGTAAGGAAATTTTTGGTTCAGTTGCGTACCTACTTAAGAAAGAACAAACCTCAGTTCCAAGAAATTATATCTTCCACCAAGACATTCACTTCGGAAGCAGAAGCGCTTTTGAAAGAGGCTATTGAGGAATGCATGGAATTATTTCTACAACAGGAGCAAAACTAAGATTATGAGTCTTTTTTTAGGACTCATATAGTCTTAGTATTCTTACTAGAACTACAAGAATAATTTGTGGAAATTTCTCTGAGTCGAATTTTTATTCAATGAAAAAAAGTTATTGGGATAATAATCTAAAAAAATAAATGGAAAGAAATTGCGTCCAATAGGACTTGAACCTATACCAAAGGTTTAGAAGACCTCTGTCCTATCCATTAGACAATGGACGCTGCTTTAAATTCTTGTTTTTTAATTTAATATGTTATGTATAAATAGTTTAGTACATAAGCAAAGATAAAGAATTGGATTGCATGCGCAGGTTTTTGGTAAAAAAGTCTAGTATATAGAAATCAATGCTGGATCTAGAAAAGTTATAAATAAAGCGGGTAGCGGGAATCGAACCCGCATCGTTAGCTTGGAAGGCTAGGGGTTATAGTCGACGTTAGCTGCTCTTTTTTTTTTTAACGTCTCTAATTCAAAACCGAACATGAAATTTTCGTTTCATTCGGCTCCTTTATGGAAATTTGTCTCAGATCTAACGCATACAAGAAGAAAAACATAAACAAATTTTGTTTGCTATATTGATTCTACCCAGAGTGAGTCATCATAAATATCAAAACTAATATCCATAACATCTATGTCAGCTTCCTTTATTTGCTTTTTAGATGATCCTTCTAGAAGAGGAAAATTTAATCAAATCTGTCTAGTTACTTCGTTCTTTATTTCCATTCGCGGAATCCTGAGAAAAAAAGAATTTGTTTTCTACCGAGCTAAAATAATATGCTGACGGCTCTAGTAAACCAAAGCCACTATTTTCTAGCTATTTGGCTCCAATCCTGTAAGATTAAAATTGAAGATTTAGTTACGATTAGAAAGACACTTTTTATATTCATCCATGGATCCCTTTACTCATACTCATTTTATTGGAAGAGTTGAATCAACTCGAAAAAATATGCTTCGTGATTCGATCTCAGACAAATTGTTTATTCAATAAAAACTGACGATTTGACTACAAATCACGATAATTTAGATTTTTTCTCAAATATAGCATTCAGAGATAAAGGATTAACCTTTTTTAAGAAATAAAGTTTCCTATTGGAATATTAACCAAAAGACCCTTTAACTTTTTAAGTTTTTAATAGGACGAATCACACTTTTACCACTAAACTATACCCGCTACAATTTTATTATTGTCTATGAATTACTTATTTGTCGACTAAACGATTGAAATAAAATCTGATTCTATCAGACTGCTTTAAAATGGTATCTTAAGACGTATTCCGTTTTTTCCATCCACTTGATTAAACATCACCCAAAAATAAAAGAGGGGTGAATCTATTTAAAAAAGTCTTTCACTAAAAAAAAAGGTTCTCTATATTTTTGATTTTAGGGGAAGTGATTACTGAAAGTTATGACTTGAAGCAGCTCCTTAAGCTGGAAATAAAAATAGTTGAGAATACTCCGAACTATTTGTTTTTTATTTTAAGGTCCCACAGTCCTTAGGGATTGTTAGATTTTTTTTATTTTGGGTCAATTAGAATTAGATGGAGCTGCAGTTTTCAATTTTAATATATTTTTGTTGGTACTTGAAGAAGTGAAGTGGGTGAGTTATACTATATATAACTACAACAATTTATAATATATAACTACAACAAGTTATAATAAGTTTATATTTATAATTATATCTAACTACACTAGATTTATAGCCAAACAGAGATACAGCTCTATATCGAGATAATTATAAGTTGAGTTCGACTTATATATTTACTCTATAACATTCAATGTTATAATATGAATAGAAAACTAATATATGAATAGAAAACTAATACACTACTCTATTCGTTAGCGAGAAAATCATATACTACTAATATTGATATTGGAAAAAAGCTAAATAAAAATAGAAAAACTAAACAACTATTAAGTAATAAAAAGAAAAATGGCCTTAATTTTTTTTGTATTGGTGTTTCTTTTTTTTGCTTCAAAAACAAGTCACTTTCAATTGCTAAAAAAAATCAATAGATTTGTGACTAATTCATGGTAAAAAAAAGTCATGGCCCAGCTAGTGAATAGCCAGGCCGGGTAACTCAAAAAAAGGAGTCAAAAAGGGGGGGAGTTTTCTAGGGGAGATAGCTGTTTGGTTTTCAAGTCAAAGCAGATTGATAGGTATCTTTATGTGTATCGTATATTTATCTAGTTAACTTTTTTAATTAGTTTATTTCTTTTTAGTTTATGTTTAGTTTATATTATAACTATATTATATTAATTTTAATATTAGTTATTCTAACTATCTATTATATATAACTATCTACTTTAGTTATATCCTTAGTCTTAATTATTATACCGTTTTTTATTATATATCTTAATAGTTATTTTAATTTATTTTATATTTTATATTTTTTTGACTAATTTATGAAAATTTTTGAGATTATTTACATTATAATTTAGTATTATATCACTATAATTTTAATGGGGAATTAAATTCCAATTTATAGTTATAATCTATCATTAGACTTTTATATATATATATAAAACTCTATAAATAAAATCATTAATATATTATTAATTAATTAATATAATATTAGTTTATACACTTTTATAGACAAAATGGATATTATATACAAATAAGTTATTTGAAATTAGAAATAATATAATATAATAAAAAGAGCTTGTACATAAAAAAAAAAGATAAATTAATTAATCTTTGAATTGTAAAATCAATCAGAATTTTATGAAGCAATTAGTTTAGTATAGTATTTTAAGTATCACATACAAAAAGAGAAAAAAATCCTAATTCCTAATTAGGAGAGATGGCTGAGTGGACTAAAGCGGCGGATTGCTAATCCGTTGTACGAGTTTTTCGTACCGAGGGTTCGAATCCCTCTCTCTCCGTTTTCTCTGATCACTTGATAACTTGCAAAAAAAAAGTACAGCTTTTTCTTTGTGATATTTGGTCAAATTATGGCATATTCAATAATATTGCCAAAAAGCAAGGAGAAATTCTCAAATCAAAATATCTAATTTTTTTATTCCTCTCGACCAGGATTACGTCCTGGATCGTTAGATAAAAATCCGAAGATGAACAGAGAAACAAAGAATATCACTACTGTGTAAACGAAAAGTTTGAGAGTAAGCATTACACAATCTCCAAAATAGGATCATTTTTGGGGTAAAAGGGAATAGATTATCCATTTGAGTTATGTAACACATGTATTCTTTTGACATGTCAGTCACGAAAAAAAAATATGAGAAAACAATAGAATAAAGAATCAATTTTTTATTAAGTCTTTTTTTTTATAAATAAAAAAAAACTTCAATTTGATGCATTTGTTTGTTTTTCAAGATTATTATTTGTTCGTTACTGAAAAGCTTATTCTACTATTAAATTCACTTTATATAAATATATTCACTTTATCTAAAGTTTTGTGTAAAGGAAAAAAGAAGAACCTAATAAGTAAAGTACTTGCTCACGGGAAAAGTGGCTATAACTTCGGACTTCACTCATTCAAATTTATCGCTCCTTTGAACTAATAGACTAGACAAGAATTCAAATTTTTTTTTGAATTTAATGAGGATGTCTAACCAACGTAAGATTGATATTATGACTTATAATTAGAATAGAATCTTTTTTTTTTCTTTTTTTTTTATTCAATTTTAAATTAAAGAAATGCTGAATTTCCTTTTTGCAGTAGATTTTTTATTTAAAAATGAAATTTCATCGAAAACTTACAGCAGCTTGCCAAACAAATGCTAAGAGAAAGAAAAATAGAGGTATAACGGGCATAATGTCTATAATTGGATTAAAAATCGCATAAGCCTCAGGCAATTTTCCCAAGAAAACACTACTTGACGAAAGAACAGGATTAAGACAGATACAGATTAAATTCAAAAATATATTAAGCATAACAAAGATTTGTTTTTAGAAATAATTAAATTTTTATTGACTAAAGGATATAAGTGAATTTGACTAAGGAAGGTAAGTAATAACTAAAAAAGCCTTCTTTTGCTTTGATTTGAACTCCCCTCCCCCAAAAAAATCCAAATCAAAAATCCTTACATTTTCAAAAGAGAATACAAGGAATTATACTTTCCTACAATATCTTAATTGAATTATATGTAATGATCAATGAATTTCTATTTTATTCTATAGTCACTTTACGTATTAGAATACCGGAACCAATTAGAGGATTCGCCTATAACTATTATAGTTTTTTTTTATTCTTATATTCTCTGCAATGAAATAGGCAATTGACGAATGTCCCACAATACACTAATAATCTTGATTAGTATCAAATCTAAATAAATATAAATGGGGCGTCGCCAAGTGGTAAGGCAACGGGTTTTGGTCCCGCTATTCGGAGGTTCGAATCCTTCCGTCCCAGATCTATTCTGCTGAATTCAAAAAAAAGGTCTATCGATTTCGTTTAATTAACGCCTAAAAAAATACAAAAGTTAAGTTAATAGGGTACTCTACAGTCTATGTATGGAAAGACTAAATCAGAGAATAGAGGTTTTTATACAAAATTCTAGTACCTTAGTCCTTTGTCAGTTAAATACCCTCATTACTAGAATGGACTGCAATTTAAATTAAATAGGAAATAGCACATTTACACCCGTTTATTCTTTGGTATACCGTTCAAATACATAAAAATGCTAAGTTAATGTAGCAACTCGGGAGAGCAATTAGATATAGTCCAGTAAATAGAATGATTTTTTTGACTTCATCAAAAATCTCAAGCAAACCTTTAATCTAAAACAAAAAATAACCGAGTTTATGCCCATACGATACGATCTCTATTATGTATTCTTTGTATTGAATTTACGTAGTTAATAAGGTCTGTTCTTTTGGTTCACCCCTAAAAAATCTCATTATTAAATGAAATGAGATAATTGCCAAAATTCAATTGACATAATTACCAAGCGTCATTGTTAACAAAAGTTGCTTGTATATAATGCCTATGGAAATAGCATATTCCTCTGTTTAGTTTCTCTTTTTTTTAGAAAAAGGATAAACTAAAAAAATGACCTTAATCTTATATTACCTTATATTATATATTTTATATTATATACCCATAAATAAACCATGCTGGTTTAGCTTTCTTTGTCAAATTTTCTATCTCTCTTATCTCGTTTCAATTAAAAATGTCTCCTTTAATTCGACATAGTCAAATAAAATAAATATCTCTATTTTTTTGACTTTAATTAATGATAATGAGATAGACATATCAATCATATACACTAAAGATTCTTAGGGAATTCTTTATCAGGCTTTAGCGACAAATAAATTAAATTATTTTTGGAAAACATAACATATTTAGTAGAATTATCTTTTGAATTAAAGGACAGGATAAATTTAATTTAATATAAGCCTTTTTAGTTTTCAATTTGTAGGAATATTTGGCACTTGAATAAATGCAAGTCTGAGACAAAGAAATTTTAGTGTAAAATACACGTCGAAGTTGATTTGTCTCATTAATTGGAATTTAAGTGAGTGGAATAAATAGGGATTTTTCTTAATTAACAAATAATTTTTTATTAAAATGAAAATTTGTATTTTTCTTTACTAATTTACTATAAAGATTCATTCCCCCGATTTAAATGGAACTTTTTTAATGTACTAAAAAAAAAAACAAAAAAAGACCTTTACTTGCAATTGACATATATCTCAAAAAAACTTTGATTTTCATCCTTGGATTTATTGGTTTTATTGCCGATCCTTGGCAGCATAAAGACTTTTTTTTAGTCCCAACTAAAAAGTCAATGGATATAAAAAAAGTCTCCACTAAACTGAGTCAATGACTATTCATGATTCCATATTGAATCAATTCCATCCCGGTTCGAAATTAGAGGAATGTTATGGTAAAACTTCGTTTGAAACGATGTGGTAGAAAGCAACGTGCGACTTGAAGGACGTCATCCTTTCTGTGGATTCTTATATCCGCCATTTTCTATCTAAATGAGAATGCTCTTGTCTCGACATGGTTCGTTCTGCTTTACTAGGGACCCAATTTCGGGGATTATAAGTAAATAGTACGCGATGAAGCTCGAGTATAAAATAATAATGAAATTATCATACGGGGGGACGAATCTAGGGTTAATGCCAATTAACAAGCTGGACTACTTTGTAAAACATATCTCTATATATAGAATCGAAAAAAATAGTGAAATTCTAACAATTTGACTTTAATTTAAAATAAAAAAGTCAAACGTCTTGGAATCCGTAAGGTAAAACTAGTTCGATCAAAAGTGTATTACAGGATAATGATTTTTCGTATCATTTTTCTTAGAAAGAAAGGGTATGTTGCTGCCTTTTTCAAAGAAGTAAGATCACCGAAGTAATGTCTAAACCCAAGGATTCGATAAAACAAAGGTTAAGGATTGCGTAACAAGAAAACACAATTTTGAATTGTCTTGACAATAAAATAATCTCCAAATTAGGAATTGGACTAAATAATAAAAATACAACCAAATTTGAGATGAGACAAAAAAAAGAGTGTTAGAGACAACTCAATAAATTCGAAGGATTTCTATTGGAATTTTTCCAAAGCTACCCAACTTGAGTTATGAGGACAAATGAATGAAGTTTTTTATCTTTATGGAAATAAAAAAAACAATTTAAATCATAGTCTAATTTAGTTCATTATTTTTCTTTTTTATAGAGAGATGTGTTTCCATTTATATTGTATCATCGCGATATTATGACATGACTAGTGATTTGTTTTTGATATTTAAGTAAATTCAATGATTTAAAGTGAAAAATCTTAAAACTAAATAAAAAGTCCAGTGCATTTTTATCTTGACTAAATATAAAAATTTGAGTTTTAAAATCATTCTTTCTTGAGCCGTATGAGGAGAAAACCTCTTATACGTTTCTGTGGGGGGGGGGCTTTGCTTATCTATCCCAACGAGCAATCTATCGAATCGTTGCAATTGATGTTCGATCCCGAAGAGAAGGAAGAGATCTTCGGAGAGTGGGTTTTTATGATCCGATAAAGAATCAAACTTATTTAAATGTTCCGATTATTCTGGATTTTCTTGAAAAAGGGGCTCAACCCACAAGAACTGTTCATGATATTTTTAAGAAAGCGGAATTGTTTAAATAAGAACTTTGAATTAATTGAAGTAGTTTAACAAAAAGTTAGTTCATAATGTCTAGCACTAATATAATAGCCTTTATATGATATAGCTTTGTATTTGACTAAACATTTGTCTTTTTTTGTAAGCAAGAGTATTGAATTTTTTGTCGTTTTAGTATCTAAATAAACTTTAGTTATTGTGAACTAGTTCCTTAGATTTTCGGAAAATTTCTCATAGAGTTTATGTTGTGCCAATCCAACACAAGTATTTTCTCTTTTAAAAACTGGGAGTTAGTTTTATGTAATTCATATTGACAATGGTGTATTGAACAAATATAATTCCAGTGTAATTCTAAATAACTGCATCGAGTTCCATTAATTTTTATATTGGTTAGATTGGTTTAGTTGGATTTAGATTAAGATTGTATCGACTCTTAACATATTCTATTCATAAATTAGACAGACAGGGTTGCTAACTCAACGGTAGAGTACTCGGCTTTTAAGTGCGGCTATAATCTTTTACACATTTGGATGAAGTAACGAATTCGTCCAGACTATTGGTAGAGTCTATAAGACCACGACTGATCCTGAAAGGTAATGAATGGAAAAAATAGCATGTCGTAATAGTCATCAATTACTATAAAAAATTAATGTAGAATTCTGGAACAGGTCGTCCTTACTGGATCGATAGTTTTTCGTGAGTAAGGGGACAAAAAAATGAGTTCATAGTTAATTTTACTCTTCGGTCAACTGAATAAATGGATAGAGTTTTATGACTCGAATTCTAGGAAAACAAAAAGTGACGAGCTTATGTTCTTAATTTGAATGATTACCCGATCTAATCTAATTAGACGTTAAAAATAGATTAGTGCCTGATACGGGACAGGATTCTGTAGTGAATCATTAATGACTTTTTTAATCCTAACTATTCCCATTATAGATAGGGTAGAGTGGACATGAGTGTGTAAAAGAAAGAGCATATTGATAACTAAAATCAATTCCAAAATCAAAAGAGCGATTGGGTTGCAAAAATAAAAGATTTTTAACCTTTTTCTTGTTATGTTAACTAACAAAAATATATTTTCTACGGAAAGATAGGAAGAAAATCTACGGAATGGACTCTCTGTTTTGGGGGGTTACTTTTCTTTACTGTATGCCTTTTTTTTTATAGACATACTAGTTCTAGTTCTGACCATATCGCACTATGTATCATTTGATTGATCACCCAAGAAAAGATTCCTATCTCTTGTTCAAGTATAATTTTTCATGGAAGAATTCAAAGGATATTTACAAAAAGGTGGATTGAAACAACAACACTTCCTATATCCCCTTCTCTTCAAAGAGTATATTTATGCACTTGCGCATGATCAGGGTTTAAATGCATCAACTTTTAATGAACCCGCCGATATTTCAGGTTATGACAAAAAATATAGCTCATTACTTGTCAAACGGTTAATTAAGAGACTATATCAACAGAATAGCTTTATACGTTCTGTTAATAAAGCTAAGCAAACTAGATTCGTCGGACACAACAAGAATTTTTATTATCAAATGGTATCAGAGGGTTTTGCTATCGTTTTAGAAATTCCCTTGTCCCTACGATTAGTATCTTCGCTCAAAGAAAAAAAAGACATACCGAAATATCAGAATTTACGATCTATTCATTCAATATTTTCTTTTTTAGAGGATAAATTTCCACATTTACATTATGTATCAGATATACTGATACCTTATCCGGTCCATCTAGAAAAATTGATTCAAATTCTACAATGCTGGATACATGATGTTCCCACTTTACATTTATTACGATTGTTTTTTCATGACTATCACAATTGGAATAATTGCATTACTACCAATAAATCTAGTTATGGTTTTTCAAAAGAAAATCCAAGACTATATAGGTTTCTATATAATTCTTATGTAGTTGAAGCCGAATCCATATTTGTTTTTCTTCGTAAATCTTCATCCTATTTACGATCAACATGTTTTGGACCTCTTCTTGAGCGAACACACTTCTATGGAAAAATTAAACATATTGGCGTAACTCGTTGTAATGATTTTCAGAAACCCCTAGAGCTCTTCAAGGATCCTATCATGCATTATGTTAGGTACCAATCAAAAGTTCTTATCGCTTCAAGGGGGACTCATCTTCTTTTGAAGAAATGGAAATCTTACTTTATGAATTTATGGCAATGTCATTTTAACTTTTGGTCTGAACCCAGTAGGATACACCTAAACCAATTTCCAAAATTTTCTTTCTATTTTTTGGGTTATCTTTCAAGTGTAGAAATGACTCGTTCATCCATAAAAAGTCAAATGCTCGAGAATTCCTTTTTAATAGATACTGTTACTCCAAAATTTCAAACTATCATAGCCATTATTCCGATCATTGGGTCATTGGCCAGAGCTAAATTTTGTAATCTATCGGGGAATCCTATTAGCAAGCCAGTTTGGACCGATTTGTCAGATTCTGAGATTATTGATCGATTTGGTAGACTATGTCGAAACCTTTCACATTATTACAGTGGGTCTTCAAAAAAACAGAGTTTGTACCGAATAAAGTATATACTTAGACTTTCATGTGCTCGAACTTTGGCGCGGAAACACAAAACGACAGTACGCACTTTTTTGCAAAGATTAGGTTCA